TTTCGCATTTCTTTTTCGGAAAAAAGATTCTTTCCTAAAAAGAAAAAGGATGCATATCAAAAAGGATAATGCATCTGTATATCATATGAAGTCAAAGAATTAGTATATAGTGGAGCGGGTAGCGGGAATCGAACCCGCATCGTTAGCTTGGAAGGCTAGGGGTTATAGTAGACGTTGGTTGATCATTTTTAACATCTCTAATTCAAAACCGAACATGAGATTTTGGTTTCATTCGGCTCCTTTATGGAAGATCTATGTATTCCCACCAGAGAAAAAATGAGATCCATAACATCTATGTCAGCTTTTTTTACGAATGCATCTAAAGATACTTGCTTTTTAGATGATCCCTATAGAAGAGGGGGATTTTATCAAATCTTTCTAGTCTAGTTACTTCGTTCCCTATTTCTTTTCTACTCGTGGGATCCTAAGGAAAATAATTTTGTTTCTACCGAGCTAAAATAAGAAGCCGAGGGTTCTAGTAAACCAAAACCATCATTTTATAGCTATTTTGGCTTCAATCTCCCCTTTTTAAGCGAAAAATTTGAAGATTTAGTTACGATTGAAAGTTTTGTACTATTATCCATAGATCTTTTATTCATACTTATTTAATTGGAAGAATTGAACCAATCAAAAAAAATTATGCTTCTCGACTCCATAATACAATTTTTTTATTAAAATTCTAATTGTCTTTTGGATAGAAATCGTGATAATGTATATTTTTTCCTCAAATGTGCTATTGAGGGATAAAGTATTAAATCTTTTTAAGAAATAAAGTTTTTGATCGGAATATGAAATATGAAAAAAAAAAAGGAAAGACCCCTTAACTATTGAAGTTGTTAATAGAACGAATCACACTTTTACCACTAAACTATACCCGCTACATATTCATTATTGGATATAAATGGGCCTTTTGTCCAACAAAGTAATTATATGTAGTCAAGAGAGTACTAGAACACTTTTACTATTTTTTACTATAAAGATTCAATATTCTAAATTTAGACTCTAATTTACTAGAATATACTAAATATACTGAGAATAGAAATAGAATCTCTAAGATTAAATTAGTAAATTTTAAATATATTAAATATTAAAATATTAAAATATTCTATATATAAATATATAGAATATAAAATTATAAAATGAAAATAGAATATATAGAATATATAAATTCTATTAATTATTAATTTAGATATAGTTAGATATAAAGAATAGTTTCAATAATTTCTAAGATAATCTATCTATTAGAATCTTATCTAATTTCTAATAATTAGGAATGGCAATGAAAATTATTCTTCTCGTTTCAATAAAAATTTTTATTTGTCGGAACAAAAGAAGTACTGGCCCGGCCAGTACTTATACTTAACCAGGCCGGGGAAATGAAGTTTTTGTTTTGTACAAAATAAAAGAAGTAAGGCATTCTTTCTATTCGAGAAATTTTTTTTTGAATTATTGAAGTAAAATCAAAATTGTTATCAATCTTGACTTCATGTGTTAAATTACATGATAAATTTGCAATTTTGAATGGGGAGAGATGGCTGAGTGGACTAAAGCGTCGGATTGCTAATCCGTTGTACGAATTTTTCGTATCGAGGGTTCGAATCCCTCTCTCTCCGACCCCCCCCCCCCCGATCAATTGAGATTTTATAATTGGAATAATTTTTGATTATTCTTTATTTATGAATCTTTTATCTTTTTCTAACATCTATTTCATTTCTTTTCTTTATACATTTACCTATGAAAAAAGAAAGGAAAAAGTAAAAATGAATCTCATCTCTTTTTTTATTCTTTTTATTCTTCACGCCCAGGATTACGCCCCGGATCATTAGATAAGAATCCGAAGATGAATAGAGAAACAAAGAATATTACTACTGTGTAAACGAATAGTTTAAGAGTAAGCATTACAAATCTCCAAGATAAGATAAGATCATTTTTTTAAGGAAATAGATCACCTATTTTACGACACATACTATCGCTCTAAAGATGAAAAAAAAAAGAAGTTTTTTTGAAATTTATTTTTATGAATTTTTTTCTAATGTAATAAGATTCGTATTTTTTCGTTACCAAAAATTTATTGCCATATTCATATCTATAATTCTATAATTTCTATAATTAAGTAATTTTATGGGGTATGGGATCTTATAAAGGAAAGGTTAGAACAAAAGAAATAAGCAGGTTAGCTTTTTAAAGAAAAGATAAAGTAAAGAAAAGATAAAGATCATCGCCTCCTTACCTTATTCAATATTCAAATTGAATTTCAATAGAAAATACCAAACTTTTTGAATCGAGGGTTCCTAATGTCCAGACTTATCTGAATCTTATTTATGATCTTATTGATTTTCAGAATAAAATCTCATCTTTTTTTTTTATCAAATAAATTATGAATTGAATAGAGATTAGAGATTCAATTTTTATCGGAAACTTACAGCAGCTTGCCAAACAAAGGCTAAGAGAAAAAAGAGTACAGGGATAATTGGCATAACGTCTATGATTGGATTGAAAAAGGCATAAGCCTCGGGCAATTTGGCAAAGAAAAAACTACTCAAATAAAGGGTAGAATTAAGACAGATACAAATTAAACAAAAGATATTAAGCATAACAAATATTCTTTTCTTGTTCTTAAAGTTAAAGATTCAAATTAAATTGAAGAATAAATTATCAGATTGGATTGAGTTGTTTTTCTGAGGGAAATTTGAAAATAAAAAAGGCAGATAAAAGAAAGAAATTCTTATTTTTCTTTGACTTCTCCCCAATCAAGAATCCTTCCTTACATTATCCAATCAAATAAGAATACAAGGAATTCTATTTTCATAGAATATCTTAATTGAATTCTAAGTAATGATCAATTAATCTTTTTGATTCTATATCTATTATGTTGAATCCTAGCGGCAACATGTCCTATATTTATTTAGGTTGGTTATTGACGAATAACAAATATTTATCTTAGTTTTTCTTAGACCAAAAAGAAATGGGGCGTGGCCAAGCGGTAAGGCAACGGGTTTTGGTCCCGTTACTCGGAGGTTCGAATCCTTCCGTCCCAGATCGTTCGCATCAGAAACGAAAAATTATTTTCGATTGAAATTGAAATTTGAATTCAACAATTCTTTGTTTTTTTTTTTTTATGATGGAGATGGATGCGAAAAGATCAGAATCCTCGGATTCTGATTTTATCTTTGATCTTACCTTATACGAGACTTTTTATACTTTGATAATAATGAAAACAAAGAAACTCTATTTTCAAACTATCTCTCTGTTTTAAATTAAATGAAAATCAGATTCAATTGGAGATGGTAAAAAAAAAAGTAAATCATAATATTCAAATCATAAAATTATATTTCATAAATATAAAGAAAAAATGAGAAAATATGAATATATTAGGATATATTTAGATTAGAATATATTCATACATAAATACATAATTATTACATAAGAATATATATTGTCTATTTGTATATTTTTTTGTATATTTTTCTTATTGAGAATATCTTATTATTCTCTAATTGACTATAATTGAATATTTATGAATATTTCAATGAAATATTTAGTTAAATAAAAACTTTTATCCATTCATGGGGATTTCTTTTTCATCTGAATGAAAGTAAAGCAAAAGAATTTTTTTAGGTTTATAATCTTTTTTCTTTTAAGAAAAAGAATTTCTGATGGACAATCCTGAAAGATTTGTTGAAGATGTAAATAAGTTTGCTTAAAACTGATTTGTTTTTTTATGTGATATTATTCATATGAGAAAATATGGAGGTAATTTTAAGTGAAATCCTTTCTGGGTATAGACTTAATCTATAAGTCTATAAGTGTAGATTCTTATGTATCGGTTCAGCCAATGACTATTCATGATTCCATATTGAATCAATTGCATATGGTTCCAAATTAAAAGAAAATTATAGGGATGTTATGGTAAAACTTCGTTTGAAACGATGTGGTAGAAAGCAACGTGCGACTTGAAGGACATGATTGGCTGTGGATTCTGACATCCACCATCTTCTATACGAATAAAGATGCTCTTGTCTCGACATGATTTGTTCTGCTAGGAACCTGATTGAATTTGTCTTGGGTTGCTAAATAAAGATACTAATGGTATATAAAAGGTATAGCATATGATGGAGCTCGAGCAAAAAGAATTAATTCTTTTATCGGGGTAATAATCTAGGGTTAGTGACAATCAATAAGTTAGATCAACTTTGTAAAAATATCATCAATATCTAAATTATAGATAAATGGAGAGGTTCAAAATTGAACAAGTTTGAAATGAAAAAAAAACCAAATTTGTCGAAATTTTAAAACTGTTTTGATCAAGAGTGTATCACAAAGGAATAAAATGATTTTTCCCTTTTCCATAGAAAAAACAAAAGGTATGTTGCTGCCTTTTTGAAAAGGAGTAAAGATCACCGAAGTAATGTCTAAACCTAATGATTTAAAAAAGCACAAAGAAAAGACAACAAATTCCGGAACAAGGAAACACTTTTTTAACTTGTCTCAACAATTGGATCAGAATGAGTAAAAAAAAATAGATCTGAAAATAGACAAAAAAAGAGGTTAGAGACAGCTCAAGAAATTTTAAGGATTTCCTTTTGAACTCTTTTAAAAATACCCAACTTGAGTTAGGAGTATAAATGAAATTTATTTTTCTGTAAAGAAGGAAAAAAAAAGGCTCAAATTTCAGTCTAATTCTTTATAGATCCCTTTCTCTTTCTATTTCTATCTATATAGATAGAAATAGAAATTCTAGAAATTAGAATCATTTTTTCTTGAGCCGTATGAGGAGAAAACTTCCTATACGTTTCTAGGGGGGCATCTTTTATCTACATCTATCCCAATGAGCCATCTATCGAATCGTTGCAATTGATGTTCGATCCCGAAGAGAAGGAAGAGATCTTCAAAAAGTGGGTTTTTATGATCCGATAAAGAATCAAACTTATTCAAATGTTCCTGCTATCTTATATTTCCTTGAAAAAGGTGCTCAACCCACAGAAACTGTTTATGATATTTTAAGCAAGACAGAATTTTTTAAAGAATTTCGAATTTCTTTTGATAAAAAAAGAAAAGAAAAACAAGAATCATGAAGAAAAAAGTATAGGATAAAGAGTACCTATCTTTGTTTAATTCTTTATTCAAAGTTTCTTTTTTTCTTGTTCTATTCATACTTATTTTATTCTTCTTTTTCTTATTTTTGTGGAACCCCCCAACAAGGGGGGTAATCTTTCTTCTTGTATTTGTATTGTATCTTTCTTTTTTTTATTAAAGAAAGCCGCTATTTTTCTATCTATACCTTTTTCTTATTCCTTATTTTTTTCCACTCAAAGTTTTATTCTTTATGTTGTGCTAATCCAACACAAATTTCCATAGAATTTCTTGAATTTTTTTTTCTAAAAAGTCCATTCATATTGACAATGGCGTATCAAACCAATATAATTTGATTGTATATAAATAGATCTTTTTATCCCCATTCCCTATTGGCTCTTTCCTTCATTTTAGTAAAATGGATGAGTTTGCTTAATTTTTTTCTTTCGATCATATCTACACTTCATATTGATCCGGGTTGCTAACTCAATGGTAGAGTACTCGGCTTTTAATTGCGACTGTGATCTTTTACACATTTGGATGAAGAAATTCGTCTAGACTATTGGTATAGTTTATAAGACCGCGACTGATCCTGAAAGGTAAAAAGGTAATGAATGGAAAAAAGAGCATGTCGTAAAAAGAATAGAAAAATAAAAAAAAAAGAATATTAATAGAATAATAGAAAAAAAAAGAAAAATTCTAGTACTCATAATATAAATAGAACAAGAATTTTTCTTTTTAGAACATTTTTAAAGTTCAGTAAAGTATTTTGGGTCTAGTGAATAAATGGATAGAGCCTTATGGCTCCAATTCGAGTAAGACAAAAAAGCAACGAGCTTCCCTTCTTAATTTGAATGATTACCCGATCAAATTACTAATTATACGTTAAAAATAGATTAGTGCCTGATGTGGGAAAAGGATCTCTTGTGAGACCATTGATTCTTTTTTTTATTAATCCTAATTATTCTTTATTGTGGATTGTAGACGGATGTGTAGAAGAAAAAGTATAGTGATAAAAAATTCTTATTTCCAAAGTCAAAAGAGTGATTGGGTTGCAAAAATAAAAGATTTTTACCCTTTTTTCTTATTGTTATTTTCTTTCTTTTATTATTATTCCTATATTACTAGTTATATTAACAAGTAAAATAAAATCAAATTAGATAATTTAAATAGAAAGGGAAAAGAAAAAGATCTGTAGATTGGGCTCTTTGTCTCCGGGGTATATATTCTTTCTTTGTTCTTACTTTTCTATAATTCTATAATTTTTTACTTCTTAGATTATTCTTATGATTTTTAATCACAGTACAGTTTAAAAGTTTAAAAAGTAGAAAAAGTCTATAAAAAAGTCTATCTTATTTTATATTCTTTAAAATAGAAAAACTATAAAGTAAAAGTATAGACAGTGCATAGTATATAATAATACTAGACTATATTATTAGAATTATCTTTTAGAATAATTAGAAGAATAAGATTCTTATTCTATTATTCTTTATTATTCTAATATTCTAATTTCTTCTAGTTAGAAGTTCTACTATTTTCTTATAAAGAGTATTTTACTATAAGAGAAAAAATAGACTATATACAACATATACACATACGCCGTTCTGACCATATTGCACTATGTATCATTTCATAACACAAGAAATGCCTCTCTTTTTTGGTTAAAGTAGAAATGTATTTAAATAGCAGAATTACAAGGATATTTAGATTGAAAAAAGAGAGATTTTGGCAACAAAACTTCCTATATCCGCTACTCCTTCAGGAGTATATTTACTCACTTGCTCATTATCATAGCTTCAATAGTTTGATTTTTTATGAACCTGTAGAAATTATCGGTTATGACAATAAATCTAGTTTGGTACTTGTGAAACGTTTAATTACTCGAATGTATCAACAGAAATATTTGATTTCTTCGGTGAATGATTCTAACCAAAATGGATTTTCGCTGCACAAGAATTCTTTTTCTTATCATTTTTATTCTCAAATGGTATCAGAAGGTTTTGGAGTCATTCTGGAAATTTCATTCTCGTCACGATTAGTATCCTCCCTTGAAGAAAAAAGAATACCAAAATCTCAGAATTTACGATCTATTCATTCAATATTTCCCTTTTTAGAGGATAAATTATCACATTTAAATTATGTGTCGGATCTACTAATACCCTATCCCATCCATCTGGAAATCTTGGTTCAAATCCTTCAATGCTGGATCAAAGATGTTCCTTCTTTGCATTTATTGCGATTTATTTTTCACGAATATCATAATTTGAATAGTCTCATTACTTCAAAAAAATCCATTTACGTCTTTTCAAAAATAAAGAAAAGATTCTTTTGGTTCCTACATAATTTTTATGTATATGAATGCGAATATATATTCCTTTTTCTTCGTAAACAGTCTTCTTATTTACGATCAATATCTTCTGGAGTCTT